AGTCAAGTAAGGTAAGAAGCTACTGCTACAGAAATGCCTTCTTAGGTCTAACAGGCAGTAGAGGACTACGTAGTTAGCTAGGGAGCCTTCTAATATCATCTAAATCTGAGTAAATGCCTTTTAATCTCCTAGCGGGTAGATTCCCAACCAGTTGAGTCTTATCCCAATCCTGGGGAATCTATTCTTCTTCAGGGCAGGGAAGATACTAAAGAATCAGATTGATTTGTTTTAGTTAGCGCGGAAACTACCTGTCTTATTTCCTTAGCATAGGTCACTAATGAACTCGTCCCAGAGGAAATATAAGATTAGGAGGTTGTTGAAGAGATTGAGCTGCAAGCAGCCTATCATTTTGCCTTAGTGAATTCTCCACTGGACCAGTGGCTAGCGAGTGAATCACTTCCTTAGACAGATAAGGCGGATAATCCTCAAACTATTCCCTTTAAGATAAAGACAGATTTCCAGCAGCTCTTTATACAGTGAGGGCCTTTAACTCAATAGAGAAGAGAATCGGTCGTCAATCTTAAGCCTTTGTAATGGAATTTTAGGTACCTGGCCTTTCTTCCGTGGCTAAAGATTTCTAAAGACTTTATAGCAACAGCCATAAATGAGTAGGCATCTCTGCCTTTGAACTAGACTGTATTTAGTCTTTCACGCCAGCGTCAGCCTTATTTTTATTATATGTAATTTTGGTTGAGGCTGATTCTTGCATTTAATCCCGGTGTTTTGGATAAAAGATTCAGAGGGTTTCCCGAGCCTAAAGAATTCTTAGCAGCTAGCCGTTACGTGTGTCACCGGTGTGAATAAGATAGGGAGGAATAGGCTACAGAGCTGTTAGCTGAGGTCTAAGTCTAAATCTAACTCTGAATCACGTGCACAAAAAGAGAAATCCTGTTTTCCAAAGTCTAAATTGCTTGCATTTCAGACTGACATTCTTCTCAATCCCTCGGTGTTTAGTAAGTTCATAGGCTGCTAAGGAGACATTTCGCTCCAGCTAAAGACTACTACAAGGAAGTCAATAAAGGACTGATGTTACAGATTATCAATCTATCTATTCCCTCCTAATCACTGATTCGATCCTTGAAAGAGGAATCTACAGCAATCTCATTATATGATCTTTCTGAGTAAATCTAACTCTTGACAAAAACTGCCTCCTTTTACTCAGTCCTCGGTCAGGAGGGGTATTGGGAATTGAATAATAGGCTTGCAACTAGATCCCCAGTAACTGCACCCGCATACTGCGATTGGAAAGTCTAGGTTTTCAACGGATCTCCCTTCGCTGAGGAAGCAGAGTTACGGGCAAAGAGTTAGAATGAGTTCCCTTCTGGACTAGAGATAGAAATCGAACCTGCGAGCATCCTCAAGCAGTCAGTCTGATCTGTCCTATATAGGAATGAAGTGGGTAAGAGAGACGGTAAGGAACGAAGTCAGATTAGTTACTTGATTTACTTACCTTTGAAGCAGGAGGAATGGTAAGAGATTACCCTAGAATAGTAAGTGCAGACTCCACTACACTAATGAAGACTAGGAACTGAAGATACGGTACTAGAGACAAGATGATTATCAATTCAATGGCATTTAGTGTCACACTAAGTTACCAGAGTAGAATCCCCTGCAACTAAATTATAGGACTGGATTGCTACTTCTTAGGCTGACGGGCACTTAACAAGAGTTAGAAAGAGTTCAATCCTTCGAATGAGTTCATTGCTGCTTTTCTTCCTCAAAGAGAGCTACTAATGAGGAATAGTCAGATATTCCCCTGGGCCTAGGAAGAAGCAGACTATAGAAGAGGCTGCAGATCTGTTAGCAGCGAGAATCTTATATGAAACAGCTACTTAGTCGGTCAGACTGACGGGTGAACTGAATAGCCGGGCATAGAATCTACGGCATTGGGAATAGAATATGGGGGAAGCCCATAGCTATAGAAGGGAAATTGGCTGAAATAGCTTTTCTTGTTGTTGCCTTTATTCCCGGGGTTGGAAGATCATGTTAGGTTGCCGGAAGCAAAATCTATCTTATGAGATTTCCGCCGGATCTTATCAATCTATAAGGGATTTCACACAAATACTACTAGCGGCGGGTGATTCTCTCCATTTAATGGCATCCAAGGCTGTTTGATACTAATGAAATAGCAGTTAGCACCTGCTGAAGTGGTCAATCTAAGTACTAGCGCTCCACTCTTGAGGGGAGATCAGGGATGAGGAGGCAGTCAGAGCCTACTGCTAGATCGAGGAATGAGTTTACTCCGGCTGGGATTGAACGAAGTCTATAAGAGATCTTTGCTTGATTCTCCTTCACAGTAATGGCGTGCACAACAATCTCAAACAGAATCTCTGCATCAGCGTAATTAGGAATTTCCATTTCTATTACACGATCGGGAATGGCAACAATCAGATCCTTTCTTGCAGCTCTCTATCCGGTAGAGCATAGGAATGGATTCACCAGGTTATAGAATAGAGTAGCCCAGGGGAATTCGAATATAAGGGATGGGGATTTGAATCAATTGGTGTTGAAATCTAATATGTGGGTGTTGACAGACGGGCAGAGTCAGATCAGAGGCATCTTACTTACCCAGGAAAGCCTCAATTTGTAGTTTTGATTTACGGTTTGATCCCAATTTGCTTTTGCCCCAGGATGATTTACCTCTTGAATCGATTCTAAATACCTCATGTCTAAGACTTCCATGCCCATCTAAGGGCATAGTCAGATCGGAAAAGAGGCGGCTTTTTAGCCCTGAGGGACATAGGCGCAGAAAGGACGCTGTCCTTTCCATGGCTTAGTATCCCTTAGTTTACAGAGATCTGGGACTAAAGAAAGGATTGGAAATCCAAGGTCTAGCTTTCTCTTTAGATTTTGTTACGCCGTTGGAGAATCCTAGTTCTGAAAAGCCCGAGAGAGTTCATTCTATTTACAACGGCAGGAAGGTGCTAAAAAGATGTTAGCAGCTGCTAAAGGAGAGGATAGCAATACCAATATCCATCTATCTTTTTGCCTCTGTATTCAAACAAAAATACGTCATAGCTAGCTTGAAGCTTACTTAACTCCCCGATAAGAATAAAAGGGCAGCAGGGCTGGCTTTACGTGCCGTAGTATGGGCAGGTATCACAATCTCAATAGGATTGCGCATTAATTGGAATTTCATCGAACTTCCTTCTTTGACTCCCTTTGAAGATTAAGGAAGTCTGGGAACACATTTTCAATTTCTCTATCGGACTCCGTAAATTTCTTTTATCCCTGACTTGCCTCGGTAACTAAAAATCAATATGCACTCTCCGATAAATTCAGAATAGATTCCCCGCGATTCGGACTTGATTCCATTCAACAGCTACTTCTGCAGTTACCTTCGAGCTCTTAGCTGCTAATGGAGTTTCATTTCTCCTCCGGAGTCTAATGCGTAAAAATCTCAATCAATAGTAAGCTTCTTCGCCTGATCAACTTTCACTCCTAACGGGTTAGGGGTTATTGGACGTTGTTTGTTCCTTTTTGGTCGTGGGATGTGATTACCTTATAATAAAGAAGAAAGAAGAAGGCATTGACTTCGCCTTAGCCTTGATAGTTTTTTCTTGCATACTTCGTAGCCTTCCTTAGGGATCTCCAACTTCTGGGAATTAGAGAACTGCCTATCTATGATAATTCAATTTCTAAAGAAATTACGTAGGAGAAAGCTTTGTGACTTAAGCCTAAACGATCTGCCCGGACTTGATTACATTCCAGATCTTATTCAGAAGGGGAATGCGCGCAACAACAACAGCAAAGAGGTTGCTTGATGGCTTCTTTCTTACTGCCGGATCAGTCCATTATTAAGGAAAGAAGAGGTGGGACTGGGAGAATGGAGTTGATCTTTTCTTCTATAGTTATATGTAATTTAAACAACAGTGAATAAATTAATACGTCATTTAGACAGTGAAGAAGGAAATACTTGTTTCACCCCACGAGAAATAGATGAAATAGCGAGATCTCCTGTCATACTTACAAGCCTACTGCCTTTTCTTTCTAAGAAAAGGCGCTGTTTGTCACTAAGGATTTCGTTGTTAGCACCTCCCTCCGATTCAATGAAACTAGCTTCTCTGCATAGTTTCTTTCCGGCTAAGATTTCTTTCTGTTGTGCGCTAGAAGACTTGCCTGTGTGGCTTATAACAAAATCATAACTAGGAATTTCCAACTTCTTTTTTTACTTTATTGCTTCTAATTCAAGGGTAACAACTAAATAGAAATAGGAATGCTTCTCTTATGAGATTTCCGGCTATGGCTGACATCTTTCACTCCGTCTCTTCAAGGAGAAGAGAGAGACGGGCGAAGAGGGATGAGAATCCCCGGAAATAGGCTATGATTCTTTCCTTTCCCCTTTCCGTCGTATGTTCCTCGCGATGAATCAACGAGAAGATAATCCCTGAAGGATCTGGGAATAGCCAGGTTAAAAGAGTAAGATCAAAGGTTGCTTTTCATCCCAGGGGGTGTAACTAATTACTACGCGGCTTGCAGCTCATTCTCCGGTCGTTGTGCTACTTCCTCTATCAAAGCCAGTTCCCTTTTCCTCCTTTGTAGCGGATTTTTTCGTATCTTACCGCTAAGATAAGGGGCGAAAGCCAGGGTTAGTTTTGATTTACGGTTGTTTTATAGTTTCCGGATATCTGTGAATCAGAGCGAAGTAGGCCCTTGCTTCCCGACTTTCATTCATCTTTAAGACTTCTGGCCTAAAGTCTTTCTGATGCTAATGAAAGCAGTAAATCTATTATTAAGGGCGGGAACTTCCCTACTTAGTACACTAGATAGGCCCAATAAGCCCACAAACTAGAAGACCATTGTCCCATCCAAACCATTTTATCTTATTCCAAGTACGGCCTTGTAACAGTAATTCAATCTCACTCTTACTCTCTGGCTCTGCCAGCAGCCTTTGTCTTCAATAGGCATTGAAGATTTGACTAGCTTCTAAGGAAAGGACAGCAACTAAAGTGAAGTCTGAAGCTCCAGCTTCTGGGTAAGATATTTGGCTTGAAGCGCCTATTGAGATGTTACCGGGTTTAGGATCATTTTTTCTTTAAGGCTTTGCCTCAGTCTGAGCCTATAGCAATGGATTCACCAGGGTTTCGGAAGAGATTCTTAGGGCATAGGTAACTGCTATTATTTCTGACAGGGCTTAGGGATCTCACTTCTTGGAATGAAACTGCTAAATCAAGCCTAGACAACTAGAAGGAACTCATTTACTTACTCTATCCAATAAGACTATTTCCTCCCCGCGATTTAAGATCTTCTTATCCTTTATATGGCATATCCGGGCTATTAACCATCAGCTCATTCACCGGACAATATAAAGATATATCAATATAGCCTGTTGACCAGGGCAAGCTCCTACTTCTTATATTCTTATACTTATATGAGGAAGTTATCTGAGGAAGCAGGTTTAGTAAGATCATCCTAGGGAATGGGAAGTTCTGAGGAGGGTGGTTTAGTAAGATATTACCCGCTAACTGCACCCTAATAGACCTTATAGACCTTCAAGCGCTAACCTTACCTTTTCCTTTTAGGAAGAAGTGTAAGAAAATAGATCGATTAATCTCCGGGAAATGATTCCCCAGATTTCGGATTAGATTCAACGGGACTTGAGAGAATTGTACCTTTCCGATCCTACTTAAATTAGCTCAGTAAGTTCCCATGGAGGAAGATGAAGAGAAGTCAGCAGCCAAGGCTTCTTTGTTCTTGAGTTACGCCTTCTAATTGATCTTCTTCTTACGTATGTTACCCCGTGTATTAAGCTTTACACGCTGCTATTCTGGCTATTGGAATTGAATATGCGGGATTTTGAATTGAAGATAAGGGTTTTAGCGCCCCTGCTTCTTAATCTAAGGATATGGCAATAGAATGTCTTTCAACGCTTTCTGAGTTCTTATTCTTTTGTCTTCAATCAATAGTCAGGTTGGCCTAAAGAAGCTAGACCTTGGATTTCCAATCCCCCAATCCCTTGGTACTGACTATAAAGCATCTTCTTGGAACACTAACCGAAAACCGAATCAGGAAAGACAGGGAGTGCAAAAAAAGAAAAATATAATATAATAATATATATTAGGTTTTAAAGGCATCTCGTTTCGCGGAAGCAGGTAAAGAAGCTGAAATTTGCTTTATTCTTTCTTACTGCCAGGCCTAGCGGAATATAGGATCCGTAGGATCAGTTCACAAAGAGCCGAGAAAAGGCAGTGATGAAATGGCTTTAGGAAATGATTACTACCCGGGTGTTGTAATTGAATCAACTGCTGCAATTTCTGAGTTCGTAGCGGATTCCATTCTACTGCTTTTCCGACTTTTTCTGTAGAAGGAGATGAATCCTTGGGTTTTGCCCCTACTATTTTATTATTATATTATATTAGTTAGCGCTTTTCTGGGTCAATCATACGTAGAAACATCCTAAACTTTATAATCATACTTGCGAACTTCTTACAGTTAGTCTGACTCGAGCCATAAATAGAAAGAATAACTCATTCACCCAAAGCCGTAATTTAATCCCCCCTTTCTACTCATAAAGCGTAGGGCCTGAAAAGGCTGCATTTCCGGCTAATCAAACTATTAATCTCCAACTGCATTCTTCTAATGAAGAATAGGACGTGATTAAGAGGTATATGGAAGTAAAGTAGGCCCAGAGGGGAAGATAGGGGAATAAGCAGGGTTATTGGGTTTCTTGGAAATTACGCTTGTTTTGATCTCTTTTCCCTAACTCCCTATATCCAGAAATCCGTAGTTACTTGTTTCTGGTTAGTGGGAAATCCCCTTTTGGGAAAGCCCCAGAAGAGTGGAAAAGAAATAAAGAATTAGACGAAGGGGACTAGTCTACATGGGCAGGTACTGCATCGAGATGAGAATGCATCAATTTGGATTGGAACAACTAAATTGAATGACTTCTCCTTCCTTTCGGGCTTGTCTGTCATAGCCTACTGAGCTGTTCGCTGATAAGGCAGAGATTTATATTATAATAAGACATTGACTCTGTATTAATGGCTTTGAACGAGTTAGACATAGGCAGCTATGGCTTCCTAACCCTAACATCCCAGGGCAGAGACAGGCATAGAGATCAGAGACAGACGGGAGAAAATCCTTTTGTCTTAGAATTGATTCCCAGGGAAGATGATGATCGGAGGCGGGAATAGCAAAATCCAGTGATTTCCTTCTCCAAGTAGTGCTAATCAAAAAGACTCAGGCTATCTCCGAGACTTCTAACTCTTCTCACTTCTATTTCCTTACGGACTTTGGAAGATCAGGGCCAGGATAAGCGATATCGCTATCTGTTGTAATTTGTTGGCTTCTCTTGGCCTTTAGATGCTATTAGAAGGCCGTTTCGAACTTCATATTGCAAATCTCTCATTGGATGCCATCCCAGTTGGTTTTAAACGAAATCTTCGTATATACTTCGAAGCTGGGCCTGTAACAAGACCATACATAGTGTTTTTTCTCCGCTTTCTAAGGTCAGGCTGTTAGCTCCTACACATCTCTTAGCGGATACAGTTGAAGAATCTCTGCTTTACGTAGCCTCATCCGTAGTTGAATCTAACGCTTTTCTACTTATGTTGGGCACGTAAAGCCCTTCTATGGCTATGGCTTCTCAATCTCATTACGTCTAACTCAATCTGCTTGGATGCTGCTTTGTAACTTCGTAGCGTAAGGTCGTCAAACCTAAATCTAAATATTTCTTTACGGAATCTCCTACTATTGTTAATGAAACTACAACTTCGTCTGAAGGATCATATTCGATTTAAGACATTGCCCGGGTTCAGACTTCTTAGAGTTCTTTGAGAGGCAGGAAGGACGAAGTGAAAGATAGAGTTATCTCCTCCTTCTTATTCCAAGGTCGGTAATGCCCTAAAAGATAAAGATTAATCTCCGGAAACTTTCTTCCTTACGCTATTTTCGTAACACAATCTTAATATAAAAATATAAAGACTGCTAAAGGATTAGATAAGATTAAACTGCAACTTCCTCTTTAACGCCTGTGTAAGCGTTTATAGTTGCTTTCTCCAGCCTGTCCGTAAGCCTTTAGAGTGCTTTTCTTAGTTACCTTGCCTAGCTGCCCATGCACTCAACTACCATATCAGAAAAGGGCTTTACCCAAATCTCAATATCTATTCTGGTCGGACGTCTAAATAGAAGTACTTGTTGCTCGGGTTCCTAGGTGTGAAGTGCCTACTCCTCGAGAATACAGTTAAGACTGACTGCTGAAGGTCTTATCAGTTGAGTTTGACTACAAGCCCATTAGGCCCACATACAATCCCTATTGCACTGATAGCCCTTACCAGCATAGAGAGACCAGCCCGTTCAACGGGATAGCGGGTTACAGGCCTATCCATACTCCAGGAAGAAAAACCTATCATATTCTATTTCCGCTGAGGCATCAGTAAGGGATTCACCTTACTTGCCTACCTAACTTCCTAAAGAAAAAGGAGGCAGAGAGGGGATATGGTTAGCAGATAATTTCCCTTCGATTGGTCTTATTCTGATCCCGGTACCTGCATTTAACTATAGAGAAATAGTCTGCGGTCCGAGTTAATTCAACTAATGAATAAGGGTAAGCCAAATACAACTCAAATACCAGGCCTAAACGCACGCCTTAGCCAATTGAATCCCTCGGTGTTTAGGAAGTGGGGACTCAGAGATCCTAAGTGCCAACTCTTGGTTGTTTTCTTCTTACTTCATTGCCTTCCCGATCTGCTGCTGTATGGGCTTAAACCAACTTAGAAAGACTAACGGACAATTGGGACTTTTAGAAGTCAAGGAGTTACTTCTTTCCCGCTTCTCTGTAGAAAGTATAGCTAGTCTTTGTATTAGACGGGCAACAAGAGATTACTTGCTACCTTCTGACTCTTATGCCTCATTCCAGTGAAAAGACTACAAGGGTTCTTGGATTTTTTTTTGTTACGCTTTTGATCCCTTAAGGGCGTTGGCATAGAATCACTGAGACGAAGGAGAAGTCTGGGAAGACTAAGCGAATCTCCCTATCTCCCTTAGATCAAGACAAGTGAACCATTGCCTGACGTGAACAAATGATTAGCTACTACCTATTACTTACTACCTAATACTAAAGTACTAAAGTAAATGGGGAAGACTTTGATAAGGGCCTTTCGGCCCCAAGAAAATTGATGTTCTTAGTCCCCTGTAATTACGCAAGAATGACTGATCTCCGCTCTATTTTATGTAATTTACTCTGGTCGGACCTCAAACACACTAAATCTCAATCGAAGTAAGAAACCTAGATTCTTACGTCTAACTCATAATCTAACTATGAGCTGCTTTCCGCAGTAAAAACACACTCAATATCAAATATAAATAAAAAAGTCTTAATAGTTACGGCTTAGGAATCTTCCGACTTGCCTAGCTTTCGAACTTCGAAATCAAAGGCTTTGGGGTCGACTTCAATACTGAGACGAAGGAAAACTCCAGGAACACAGTCTAATGATACTGCTTTCTACGGAGCCAGAGAGTCCCAGAGCTTAGTGTAACACTGCTTCAATGGGTTTAGATGTTAGGCGGTTTGGTAACAACGTCATAAGCCTTCTCTTCAGACTTTCTTAGCTGGCTTTATGGCGTCCCTCTGACTTCGGCTGCAATCTCATTCACCTCAAGCTAAACTAAGGCCTTTACTCCGGGATCAGAGACTAGACTAGAGATCAGGCAGAGCAGGAGGGTAAATGCGTAGTCATTTCTTCTTTCAGACTTCCCGCGATAAGTGCTTGCAAAGAGTTCGACTGAAGAAGCAGGGTTACAGACCGGAAATGATAGACTTTACCTTCCTAGCCATTCTGAAAATGGTAATTCAACTGCTAAAGAAATGCTATTTGATCTCTCTCCCGTCAAATTAAATAGAAAGACGGATTTCCTTGCTTCCTTTTTCCCGGGCTTTCTGCCAATGCTTTCTACTTTTTGTTATACTTGCAGGTCTCCAGCTTATCAGTATCAGGAAGGACGCGTAACTCAATATAATGACATCTTTACTGCTTTCCTAAGTCCAATAGAACTCAGTCCGGAAGTTTAACTAATTAACTAAATAGTAAATAGAAGAATTCTTCCGAACTTCCCTTGCTTTCAGTTACTGCCTTTCCTACCTTAGATGAAGCAGGAGGGTTACGGAGGGGAAAGTAGCTCTGTCGCCTAGGCTTCTTTGTTGATTGAGTTCCGGTTTTCCTATAGATGGAACTTGATTAGGGTCACTTCGTGCCCCAACTATTTGATGTTATTATTCGTTACCTTGTTCGGATTTCTCTTTCCGCTGAGGCTGATTCCGGAAGTTGCTCTTTATTCTATTGGAAATATGGAAATAGCGTACTTCCGGGGGAATTGGCAGGGAGGGCGTAGGAAATGATTCGAAGCTACGTCCGATAGAAAGCTCAAAGAGAAAGTTTCTTTCGTAGTGGCTTTTCTGCCCAGGCATTCATATATGGCAGCTTAACTACTAATTAGAAATATAGAAATTTGATGCTCTGCCGGATCTCAATATAAGGATTGGGCGCTTTCGTAACTAATGAGTTAAGTCCTAACTAACTCCCTAAGCCGTAACTATTCTCTTTGCTGCTTCAGACTTCATGGCCGGTTAAGTACGGGATTAGCGAAATAGAAATCTTGATGCTGTAAGCTAGAGGACTTTAGTCCCGCTTTTCTGTGTCCGGTCGATGTAACTTATGTAACTTATAAGCCACACTACGCGGCTTCCCATCGGACTGGTAGTCAAACCTCAATAACATTAGGAATGCTTTAGCTTTTACGGCTGCATTTCCTCTGGGCTTTAAAAGAGATAGAAAGCGGAAGCTAGCTCGGGCAGCTAAACTATTCTTCTCTTATGAGATTTTCCAATCTTACTTACCGGATCTGGGGAATGGACGTGATGAAATGGGCTTAGGCGCTCAAAGATAAATAGGAAGCTGCTATTCTGACTTACTTAAGTCCGAAGTTGTTTCCTCAAGACAGCTGCTACCTCACCTCTTAGGTGGAAGAAATCCATACTTGTTGATCTCCCCGCCTCTTCTTAACTCTTTAGGCAGAAGGCGAATAACACAATAACACAGCTAGCTAGATGTTGTTCTATTAGCCGCGTAAGGTCTTTATTGCAACAAGAAGTTTATGCCTTGTTATGCCGGATTAACTCTTTCGGCCGAGGACCTAGTATCAAAAGAAAAAGACCTCTTTCGGGCTTATCAATCTAAGGACAGACATTTCTGTTTCCAGAAGGGCTTATACTCAAAGAACTAAGTAACTAAGTATAAGTAGGAAAGTCTGTCTTCTGCCCTTTAAGACTTCCTCTTTACTCCCAGATCTGCTTAAGGGATTTCTTGCAAAGACTTAGTTAGAGTTGTTCTTTTTATCCTTTCTAACTTCATTTCATCAGTAGAAGGCCATTCAGGAGATACCGATCCCACGAACCGAGAAAGAAATCAGGGGTTTTCTGGGAAGGATCAACTACATTGCCCGCTTCATCTCAAACCTCACTGCAACCTGTAAACCCATTTTCAAGCTGCTAAAGAAGAATCACCCGAAAGAAGGCAGCAGGCCGGATGATTAGCACTAGAGAGCGCCTGAAGGAAGGCTCGTCGAGACCTCAATCGCTGATCCAGCAAGAATGTCAGTTGAGACCTATGTTGAGTCAAATAGGCTTCCTGTTGACTATTGGTCTGTCTGCAACCGGGATTAGTGAAACCCGGACGGTAAAGGCTTTACCATGAGAATAAGCGGAACAGATCCCATTTCCAAGCACTGAGCGGAACCATCCGAGCACACCGTGGGATATGAATCTTCACTCCCTCGCGCTTGGGTCCGAGCTTTGGGATTAATTCGTTCTTTCCTTTGGATGTTAGTGCAGATATAGTGAGTGTGCACTTAGCCTTTTTTTTTCACTAATCTCTCTTCATAAGTTAGATCAGAAGATCGAAATTACGTAAGAAAAAGAAGGAAAAGATGGACACACGGAAAAGACAATACATCTTGATTCCAAATCTAGTCGTCAGGGATCAAACTTCATGAATGCCGCTGGGAAAGTTGGAATAGGGGTGGGCGGCAACTTCAGGGCAGGAAGGTCTGGGGCTTTGGGATACATGTCTTCTTCGGCAAGAAGAAAGATGATTTATCAACATAATCTCATCCCAAAAAGGCTACTTACCTTACTTCACCAAAGGATAGAGAGAAAGAAAAAAATCCTACTTCTTACTGATCTTAGTGGGATTGCAGAGAAAGAAGAGGGATTAGCACCTCCACGGATAACTAGAAAGAGGAGTTCCTCACTCAGGAGTTAGTCGGAGGCATTGCTGTTGATGCTCTTGGAAGTGGTATGATTAGGAAGATTTGCCTTTCTTTTTCGATTACGAAGCAGGGATCGCAGGTTGACTCGTCCTTTAAGAAAAAAAGGAAGCAAGCCCCTCCCCCTTTCCTTGGGGATCAGGAGCGACTTATTCCATTCGAGGCTTCTCATTCACTTTTTTTAAGACAATGTTCCAGGTAGATAGACCCAGGCGCATCAGCCAACAAAGCAGAACGGGAATAGATTCCTTGAATGAATGGATAAACAAAGCAAAAAACGTAGAGCTACAATGCTCCAACCGAAGATCCTAGTGAAAAGGGGCATCAACGACCGACTGAAATTCCTTTCTATATGGGACCATTTGGGGACTTTAACCCTTGTTGAATGCATTTTTTAGGTTACTATATAAGCTATTTTGAACGGAGGAAAGAGATCAAAAAAAAAATGAACACTTTGTATCTTTTTCTTTGCTTGTTGCATAAAAGCAAGTGACTTAAGGGAAGAGGAGAAGATCTTGCAGCTATTGGGGGATCTCTCTTTCCATCTCACTATAGGCAAGATAGAGGAATCCCTTCGTCAGTGGAAGCATATTCCAGTATGACTCCAACGAAAGTGTCTTCTAAAAGCATATTAGCTGATGTTCTGCTATTTGAAATCAAAGTTGGAGAAGATAGACCTTTGTTACTTCGATCTCCGGATCGAAAGAAAGGATTGGCTGATCTAACAAGGGAAACTACACGAATCAAAGATTTTCGGCTATCGGAAACGATTGTATATTCCTATGCCAGAGACATCCGCTTTGTACTGCTAACGTGTTGACTGTTGGGATTCTCGATATGTGATGGTTCTATATACCAGAGCCTGTGCTTCTCAATCCAAAAGAAATAAGCTCACCGGATTGAGAACTACTTGTTAGAGTTGCTAAGGATACTTTTTGATAATCAAGTATGTAGTACGCATCATGTACCAAGTCCGTGCGACTGCGGCGAGCCCTTCAATCAAACAGCAAAAGATCTACTTTGTCCGAAGGAATCCTTTGATCCACTCCGGATCAACAATCAAGGGAGGTTAAGGGCTTTCGCTGTCTTCGTCGCCTCTATTGTTCTAAGTCTCGCTCTTACAGAATCTATTTCACCATATGGAATTCGGGTCGATCTTTCAATAGAAAAAAAAGAATTCAGTCAGTAAGCCCTCCTCTATTCTATCTTCTATTAGAAAAAGGGGCCTCCTGGTTGTCCAAGAAGCCTTTATTCTATTCTACGTTTCTGTTGTTTGAGTTATCCTTTAATTATGTGCGAGGAAAGTCGGAAAGAGCGGGCTAAAAGAGCGGCTATTCCCCTAAGAGCTGAGTCTCAAAGACCGTATTCAAGGGAAAAGCGGATTCGATGCCATCTTCATTCCCATTCCCTTCTTCTCGGAGCAGTTAGAATAGTATAAGAATCGGACAGGAGCAAAGCCATCTAAGCAAAGCTTGATGAATCGGATTCAGAGATGCTAATGTCGGATAAAAGATCAGTAGCTGCCTAAGAAAGGGGACGCAATGCGAACTGGCTAGCTCAAAAAAAAAAGAATACCTAACCTACAAGGGATCTTCCTAAATCAGTCTAGACTGTCCATGTCCGATTGCGAGATAAAATGCATTCGATGCATCTCTTTCTGTAACATAACAGCTGATTCAATAGCTTCAATAGCTGTGTTCTCTTTATATCTATCAATGAGGGATTTCCGGACACCAAATGGATCAAATAACTAACTATTTTTGGTCTGACTCCCTGGTTCCCATCTTTTGTCCAGAGCTCAAATGAGTTAGACTACCATATTTAGGTAGCAAGAACCCCTTTTTAAACCATCTGAGGGGCTATCTCTAAACTAAACCCCTACCTAGCGATTAAATGCAGGAAGGACGTACTCTAGTTGGTTTCCATCTCATTTTTACAGAAAAAGAACCAGCGAAGGAAGATCGGGGTGTAGTAACAGCAAGAAAGACAGCGGCATTCGAGGAGAATTCTTAGATCCGCCGGAAAGAGAGATCAAGATGTGGAACAAATGAAATCGACAAGATGTCGCATATCAGCTGTCGCAGATCCGCTGCAAGAAGAGGGGTATCCTTCTCTTCCTTAGGTAGTACTAGGCCTATTTACAATAGATGGATATTCGCTTATCTCTTCTTGGTGATGAACTACCGGGAAGACGATTAGGTAGGGTTCGGACATTCCTTTTATAGACTCCTTTTATATTCCTTGAAAAAGCCATAAGCGGGTTATGTTAAACAGATTTTTTCTGCTTTCTTTTTCTAGACGTCTACTTCACCTTAAAAAGGAAGCCCACTCGTTAGAATGGATTGAGTCCAATATTTTCACTCAATCTGCTCAACGAGGAAAGAAGCATCGTCGTCGAGCTGCCGAGAGAGATCCTCTATAAGTAAGTTTCTCTCTACGTAAGCCCAATCGGGCTTACAGCTCTCAACTAACATCCATCTTACCATACCAATCAATCTGAAAATCACCAGAAAACCTTCCGGAAAGCCTAACCAGACTGATAAAGGCATAGGTTTTTTTTTCCTGGAGAGAGGGCGACAAGAATGTGCCGAAACCAGTGACGATTGCTTTTTGGGTTAATGTTACAAGGCTGACAGGAATACCTCCTGTAACCAGCCCCTCTTAGTCTCACTCAGATAGGTCTGAATGTTATCACACCCCATTTGTTTGCTTCATCGCCGGCATTAGAGCCACAGCGAACCAAGCTGACCTACCGCTATCACTAAACTAGACCAAATGACGTAGAAATTCTTCGGGCACTACACAGTATTGAGGTTCCGGCTGAGTTCCACCAATGGACGCCCCAGTCAGCTGATCTACGACCACCCAACAATTAAATACGGCTTTTCCTTCAACTGCTCTTATTGATTCTGACTCCGATACTGTGCCTCTCTCTGTAAAAAGCCACTCAGCTCGATCAGGGCTTGGGAAATATTCTTCGCTAGCGGGGCAGCTGCACGGTTTTGTTTTAATACTATAGCTCGCTTTTGTTCAATTATAAAAATCCAGGTGTCACCTAAGTGAAAAGTTCTGTTAGGTTCTTAGTAGCAAGAAAATAGATTATGTAGCAAAATTAACAACAAATTCTAGGGCATTAACAAAATGGGGGCTTTGTACCCCCTGACTCAACAGATCCACTAAAATTTGTTGTAAGGTCGCTAAGTCGTTAATATCACCGTAGATATGCTCCCCAACGTCTTCGATGCTTAATCCCTCGGGCAATACATACTGTTCGCCATAAAACAGCTGGAATAAAGTTTCCAGCCGAAAACTTATGTGATCCCGTAGTGTATCCAAAACTAGAGTGGGATTCGTTATATTCAGTCTAGGTATATGCCCCGCTCTAATCAAAGAAAAAATTATAGCGAATGGAATGAGAAAAAAAATAAGAGGAAAATCATGATCAAGAGACATTATTACATTCATTTTCTTGCTTTCCTTATCAGAGAGGGGCCACTTAGGGCTTGTTTTCTTAACTCTTAAATTAGGTCGAAGTGGGTCCTCAACTCTTCTTCGTTGGAACCCAAATTTTGAAAAGTTCTGTTAGGTTCTTAGTAGCAGTCGGCGACCTTCTTGATTCTTTCTTTTACTTCACATAGCTTTTCGTCTCCTTGATAGCTGGCAGTTCTCCAAAAGTATGAAAAGCTGGAGGACTTTGTACCAGCCATTCCAGTGTGGTTGAATTTTGTTCAACAGCCCAAGGAATGTTCGCCCTTTTTGTTTTGTTATTTCCACTGCTTGAAGTGATTGTTACGACCACGAAGAAACGACGAATCCCAACTACGGATATATAAGAGCCAAAACTGCTAAGGGCATTCCATCCAGCGTAAGCATCTGGATAATCTGGAATGCGACGTGGCATACCCGAAAGCCCTAAGAAATGCATGGGAAAGAGGGTCGGATTAACCCCGAAAAAAGTGATCCAAAAATGGATTTGACCTAAAGTTTCAGGGTATGTCCGACCAAAGATTTTACCCACCCAATAGTGAAATCCTGCAAATAAAGCAAAAACGGCTCCCATAGAAAGTACATAATGGAAATGTGCAACCGCATAATAAGTATCATGTAGAGCAATGTCTAGCCCAGAATTTGCCGGGACTATTCCAGTGAGTCCTCCTATGGTGAACAAAAATATGAACCCTACAGCAAATAACATGGGTGTTTTGTATTGTATCGAACCCCCCCACATGGTAGCGATCCAACTAAAGATTTTTATTCCAGTGGGGACAGCTATGATCATGGTAGCTGCGGTGAAGTAGGCACGGGTATCAACGTCTAAGCCCACAGTAAACATATGATGAGCCCAAACAAGAAATCCAAGAACACCTATACTGATCATGGCATAAACCATGCCTAGATACCCGAAGACCGGTTTTCCCGAAAAAGTCGAAACGATATGACTTATGATACCGGATCCAGGCAGAATGGGAATATACACCTCTGGATGACCGAAGAACCGAAAGAGATGCTGGTATAATATTGGGTCTCCCCCTCCTGCGGGATCAGAAAAGGTTGTATTAAAGTTTCGATCGGTTAATAACATGGTAATTGCCCCTGCCAGTACCGGAAGTGATAATAAAAGTGGGAATGCTGTTACTGGAACGGACCACACAAATAGGGGTGATCTATGCATAGTCATTCCAGGTCCACGCATGTTGGAGATAGTTGTTATAAAATTGATAGAACCTAAAATGGATGAAACACCAGATAGATGAAGACTAGAAATTGCTGAATCAACTGCTCCTCCAGAATGGCTGGTAATACCACTTAAGGGCGGATAGACCGTCCACCCAGTGCCGCTACCCACTTCTACTAAGGCTGAGCTTAATAGGAGCAAGAGACTTGGTGGCAACAACCAGAATGAAATATTATTTAATCGTGGAAATGCCATGTCAGGTGCACCTATCAGAATCGGAACAGACCAATTACCAGATCCACCTATCATCGCCGGCATAACCATAAAAAAGATCATTAAAAAAGCGTGAGCCGTTATTAAAACATTATAAAGTTGATGATTCCCACCAAGAATTTGATCGCCGGGTCGTGCTAATTCCATACGAATCAATACTGAGAAGCATGTGCCCATCACTCCAGCAATGGCACCGAAGATGAAATATAGAGTACCTATATCCTTGTGGTTAGTGGAGAACAGCCATCGGACCGGATTTGTCATAAAATTGAGATTATTTCGTTTCCTTCCTTATCAGAGAGGGGCCCCTTAGGGAGCGGGGCTTATTTCTTGAAAAAGGGGGAGTGAGAGGGGAAGGAAGAATGGAAAGGGGGGTGGGGAAGGTCCGGAAAGCCCTCACTTTATTGATGGGACATTTTGATCCCCTTTTCTTTCCTCTCAACCCCCCCGGTTCTGGTTCAGGAAAGGGTCAACGCAAGGATCTTACTTCGAAGCAATCTCTGGAGTTTTCCCTTATCCGAACGGGTCTTGCAAGAAAATAGGATTTCATATTGAGCTCCAAATATACGCTATTGGGATAGGATGGTTCCTACTAGCTCTCCCCCCTAAGAACCGCACGTGCGAGTTCCCCCGCATACGGCTCAAGTGGCGAAGGCCCTTTCCTTCGCGCTTGGTAAGCGCTTCGCTGTAGCCAAGCTTACTGCTAGCCTATCGCCTAGAGCCAAGCTTCGACCGCGACTGCTCGTCGCTTCTGGGCGCCTTATTCCGTCACCCGAGATCCAAGTCAGCACCGGCAAAGATCTCTTTTTTCCTCGCGGCCGGGCCGGCTTGGAAGCAAGCTACCTGTCGCCTATCTCACCCCCTTTCTTATTATTAGTAAGATAGGTTGCCCCTTTCCCCTTTCTCTAATAATAAGGTAAGCTTCCCTCACTGCCGATCGCCTTCAGCTGGGTGAGCCTTCGCTTTTTGGATCGTCTTCTGCCCAATGTCAATGTGGTACCCTCCCGTTTTTGGTTCCCATTGGGTTTACCTTGTTTACAGGTCGACCCCATGGCAGCAAGAAAAAAAAGGCGATCTTGTGCTATACTCCGGTGATCTCTTTCCTACCGAGGCACGCAAACCCCCATCGTGTCCCAGATCACATTCCGTGAATCGAAAGGGGAAGCCTACTCATCCATCAGCTCCTCTCGTAGATCGGTGCGGTTTTACGAAGCGTCTAAGCACAGTTCACTCGCGTTGATCAATCAAGAGCTTTGCCGCCACTCCTTAAGGTTACCTGTTGTATCATACACTTCTTGCATTCTTTCCCACGCTTCATACCCCCCCATTTCTTCTTAAGGTAAGGTAAAGGGCCAGGCATGGTGGGGTAGGAGCATTCTGCCGGCAATCTTTTTGGCTTGACCAAGAAGTCTTATGTCCTCCGAGTCGCACGGCGTTTTAACCGAAAGAACTTCTTGCGCAATTCATGCGTTTCTGTTTTTATGACCAGAAATTGTTTCTTGATTTCCATTTCAAATTGTTCTCTGGACTTTTTATCAATATGAGGTGATCGTAACACAGTATATAAGACTCGTGATTCAGGCAATCCAATCTTCCGTGTGTAAGGCGGAAGCCCCCCAAAATGGTTTTCAAAAAATGGGTGATCAAAAGATCGAATCACTATGCGTATCTTGGTGGTCGTTACTTTTGGTGGTCTTTCTTTTTGGCTGACTCCTTTTCCTGTTCTATTGATCAGAAGCATCCAGCAGCGCCACGCCAGTAGAAAGAGTTAAGCTACTAAGCGAATTTTAAGGCTACCCGGCTAATGGGAATCGAAAACGAAAGGCCCAAGCAAAGTTTCTACCCACGACCGAATCTTCTTCGTCGGTCTTGCTGATATTGAATTTCATTAATTCTGAATCTGAGTCTTTCCTTTTCGATTTTGAAAACCTGACTTCTTTGGCGGATTCTATATATGTCCTGCCAAAGTCTTTGTCGCTCTACGGCTCGGGCCCTATCCCGTTCTTGGGCTTCTTGGGTCCGCCCTAGCTCCTCCTCGAGCTGCCGTAGCTCCTCCTGATGTGAATAAGGTCTTAGTATGTATTGGCATTCTGGGCGGGTCGCAATAAGTCGCTGGTCGAAGGTTTAGACCAATTGCAATTCATCACCATCTTGCCCGCTTCCAATTGATGACTGGCTATTATATAAGTGTTGACCTAAGCCCCTGCCTTGGGGCTCGGCTCCCGAACCGTACGTGAGCTGCCTCGTACGGCTCTTCCTAAGAACTTGAAGCCCTCTCTCTCTAAATAGAAATTCAAAAAAATGCATTTACAAGACAAAAAAAAGACTTTTTCAAAAAGCCTTCGCCTCCTATTCAACGGGGCTATTAGAGAAGCAGCTTCGTTCCTTGACTTCTTTGCTCAGTCAAGCTTCCTTGTTCCTTAGTGTAGTCTCGGTCCATAGTTTAAGACTCTGTTCCTTATAGCCTAGTCTATATCCACAGCTGACGTGACTCCGTACCGACGCCTTTCCCTTTGTAGACGGCTAAGTGACTTCGTAACCTTAACGTACTTATTTTCGTACTTTCTTTCTTACTATATCATAGGCCTTCGTGGGGCTTTCGTCCTTTCGCCTATAGGCGGCGGCTTGGCTTCGCTATCGCTCATGACTTGGTATAGAGTCCGTGTAGTCGTCGGCCTTCCCACCAGAAGGCCTATGATATAGTGGTCGGCCTTTCGAATGCCTCCTTCCTTACTTTTCTGAGAAGCCCTTTACGACTATAAAGGACAGGGGGCTGTTCACCCACCTTTGGAAACTTAGCTACTTAAGTACTACTCAATACTAAAGTCAAGGCGAACGGCATTCTGTTGTACAGCTACTTAATATTAATAGTAGTATAACAACAGTCGTACTACTAAAGTACCAAGGAAACCTTCGGTGTTGCTAAACGCATCCTTCAGTTGGGCCGCAAGTCTGGTTGGCAGTTTTGTGCCTTATATCTCAAACAAGCGGCCTCCGCCTTAATGATGGCCTATGGTGGAGATGAATTCGTCCACCCTGAAGGTGCGCTTCCAGTTTCCCTCACTAGGTCTGGGCTCCCTCGGATTATTCCGCCTCATCATCGTGCGATGATTCGGAGGAGAAAAGTCTGATTTACTTGTAAAATGTGTCAATTTTTTCTTTGTCTAAGGTTATTACCTTGGCCAAGAAGGTTGATAAGTCCACTTTTGCAAGCATAGTGACACCAGTGACTGACATGGATTCCGTCTTGGAGCTAGTCGGTTCAATCAAAGAATGTTTTAACCGCCTGGTTAATCGCTATGTTCCCTGGATAAAACGTATTCCCCTTGAACAAGGGCTTACGTTTGAACCAACCTGGAAAACTTTACCAACCCACTCATTGACGAAAAGGGTGTGGATTGAACGTATGAAACTGAAACCTGAGAAGGTTTCTCGTTTCCGTTCTTCTTTCACGTCTTTTCCTCATGAGTTGGGGGCCTTTCAGTTCCTTATGAACTTTGTTCATGCAAAAGGTGAGCAATTTTCTCAGGGCTGTCTTTGGCCTCCAAGGGTTCGTTACGCTTTTGATGTGAATAATAAAAAGTTCACACCAGAAGATTTAGACTGGTTTGAGAGGCGAATAGGTCCTCTTCTACCGTCTTGTGACGACCTTGGGATTCCCCCGCGGGGCGACTAGGTTGTTCTCTTGAGGGAGCTGGAAAGCGTCGTATATTCGCAATTGGTAACTATATTAACCTTTGGTTATTAAGACCCGTGCACTGTTGGTTTGCGTCTATATTGAAGACCATTCCAATGGACGGCACCTATGATCAACTTAGACCTTTGCGTCGGTTAGTTCCCAGCGACAACTGTTTCAGTTATGATTTGAAGAGTGCCACAGATAGGTGGCCACTAGTCTATCTATTTGAAATAGTTGCCCTACTGTTTGACCGGTCATTCGCATCGAGTGTTGTTAATAGCACTCTTGCGACGAATCTGTTTATTGTGCCGTTCGTTAGGCGGTACGCAACAGTTTCGTTCGTTGCTGGTCAACCGTTGGGATATTATGGCTCTTGGCCTCTGTTTGCCTTTTCGCACCATTTACTGGTGTGGTGGGCAGCGGAGCAGGTTAGACCAGGGGTCCGGTTCGATAGGTATGCAGTGCTAGGTGATGATGTTCTCATCACCGATCCACTGGTTGCTGAGTAGTACAGGTTAGCTCTTCAACGACTTGGTGTTAAGATTTCTTATCACAAGTCGTTGGTGTCGTCTTCAGGTGCTGCCGAGTTCGCTAAGAGGTTCTTAGTTAAGGGTATGCAGGTGGATTTATCCCCGATATCCATGCGAACCTTACTTGGCTTCCATCACCCTTATGGTCTTATGGCCATTAGGGAGAAGTATCATGTGGAGGATTATTCTCTCTTGATGCGGATTGGTGGAGCAGGTTACCGAACTCGCTCTGCTGGGAAAAAGTCTAAATCGGCCAAATGGCGTCGGTTTCGGCTTCTTTTCCTTCGGAGTAAGTTACCGATGGATTTGCTCCTTGGTGGTGGCCTTCCCTTAAACCCATACCTTTTAGGGAAACTTAAAAGGTACTTATTGGAGAGGTTAGCTCCCCGTGAGTTAAAGACTCCTCCTCTTGAGCTCTTTGAGTTTGAGGGGATGTCTGACTTCTTGGAGTACTCTCTTTTAAGGAATTGGGTGAAGTCATGGTTAGGCTATGTCAAGTGGTATAGCTTGCTATCTATGGACCCCTCGGTCCCACTTGAGGCTTTCCTGGATAGTCCTCTTGTGGAGTCCCATTGGTATGTCCGACGCACTGATCCTTTATTAGTGCGTTGGGGTCTACTATGGCCTCTCTATGATATTGTACAGGAAGTTGGCCTAGATTAGACTTGTGGGGTATTACCTACGGTTACTAGTCCTCCTCATTGTGAAAAGGAACCATGCAACTCCTTGTTACTGTAATGGGGTTTCACAACCCGTTGCAGTCTCCTACGCTCTTAGCTGAGTGTGGGTGGGAGCCATTGAACTATAAGGAAACCTTCGGTTCCCTTTCTTTGAATAAACGCCACCTATTTTAGTTTACATTCATTACAAAGTAAACCAAGCCTAACCGGTCACGACATGTTGTTTGTTGATATTTATTGAGGAGTTTAGCTGACTGAATCCATAAACAACGAAAGTAACCGTCACTGGTACTTTTTTGACTCTATAGGTAGGTATAGGTATTGGTGGAGCTTGCGTAATGTAGTTGTAGTTAAGGCTGCATTGAAGTAGCGCTTTTTTTTTTGAAGATCTACTGAAGTACCAAAGGCGAACGGGGCTCCCAGGCCGGGACGTGACGCAGAATGCTTGGCCTCCCGCGCTGGAAGCGACACCCTTCGGGTGAGCTTCTGGCGGTTAGCTTCTAGAACTAGATAAGATAATAGGCATTAGGCATTCTGAGCTGGGAGGAGGCAAGCAAATGAAGGGAGGCATTACGGGCCGACTACAAGAAGCTTTGCTTCGTAGACTCGACAAGTCGCTTATAGAATGCCGACTACTACTACTAAGTGAAGACTTTCCACTTCATTTAATAAGGGGAAGGGGGGAGGGAAGCGAAGCTTAGCGAGCTTTATAAGGCCGACCACTACATAAGCCGCTGGCGGAGAAAGCTCTTCGAGCTCCCCTTCATTCGTTGCTAAGCCAAGGTCCCAGGTCTCCGAGTCAGCCCGCGCTTTTTCGAAGAATCCTGCACCCATGGGCATACGGCCTGGCAGGCCTTCCCTTTCCGCCGGAGCTTCATGGGCGTTGCCCCGTTCCCCAATCAGATGTTTGGATGTGAGCTATACTCCGCGAGGAGCCAAACGGGCGTATGGCCTTGCCTTGCCATTTGACCTCTCTTCCCGTGTGACTAGGAATGCTCAGTGACAACCTCTCAATTGTCACCGCCTGGCCTCTCTTGCTACCACGGTAGCACCTAGTGTGGTCAGCACCAATCGTGTTCGGGCAACGAAGCTTACACTCATTCACATTGGTTCATCCTGCCCCGGGCCTTTTGCTTTTCTAACGTAAAAGGTGGCCGGCCATTCGTCAAGGCCCAGGAATCCGCTGGACATCTCAGCGGCGGGATTGGATACCCGCATCCGATCGAAGTTCCATTTTAGTGCCCCCTAACATAAAGGAGAGCTGTTTCTAGGTGGGTCGCTTCGCGCAAGACATTGCTTAGGACCAACGGGTCACACGACAGGTGCACGATCGACTTTGCACGCTCCATCCTTCGGCCCTTCGCCTATCGGCTTGGCAGGCAAGCTACCTTGATCCGTCTTTGGCTTCGATTCGTTATGCTCAGCAGCTCCAACAAGCCCTAAAGTATCTTGCCCTCTAAAACTCTTTAGAGAAAGCGCTGCTTTACGTTTGATCCTATGTGCCCAGAGAATGCTATGCGTTCTCCACTGTCGGACCTCGCAAAGAGAGAACGTGTTTTTTCCTCTGAGTTTCTCTCTCATTCGCGGAGCGAAGAAAGCGGGCTTTGCCCCAGCTACCGCTATCCTTGGGAAAGCAAAAGAGCTACCGAAAGAAAGGGATGCAGTCTCTCCCTTGGCCTTTGGAGAGGAGAAGGCAGAGAAGAAAACGTCCTTCGCGCAAGTTTTTTTGCTTCCTGCGCCCTTACTCTTCAACCAAGGAGGCATTCTGGTAGGAAGGCCGACCACTACATAAGCCGCCATCAGTCCAGGAGAGAAGCAAGCTACCTTTCTTTGATCCACCTTCCCGGGCAGGGAAGAGAACGAAAATAGGCCGCGGATGGTGGTCGTGGTAGGTTCGAGGATCTTACGCGGCGGAGCGAACTCCTCTATCGTGTTGCATTTCCTCTGGCGGCGTAGCTGCACCCCCTCGATCCATCGTACTGGAGCGATCCGAGAAGAACGATTAGGGTCATATTCTATCCTTTCTACAATGCCCATAGACGAAGTGCTTCGTTTCAGATCAATTCTTCGCTGCAATCGCTTCGATCCACCCCCTCGGTGAAAAACCGTAATACGCCCTGAAGAATTCCTACCAGCAGACTTCCCTGTACTCAAAGTGAATTGTCTAAGTGCTCTCCCCTCTTGGCTTTTTCTCATTGTCTATCTCGTAATCATTCGATTCCGTCCGAATTATAATAGCTCCTAGTCCTACTCCTTTTTCTCCTTCATCGTCGTAGGTCCTTTTGACATAACTCCTCTCGACGCTTAGAAGAGTGAGAAATTCTTTCCTACCTTCTGTCCTTATGTTGTAGTAAGGTAGGTTTGGGTATAGCAGGACTTGAACCTGCGACCATTAGGTTAAAAGCCCAATGCTCTACCAACTGAGCTATACACCCAAAAAAAAGAAAGATAGTAGTAAATAAAGATTGGTGCAGAAAAGAAAAGAGGGCGGGGTTGGGTCTGGCCTTCTCCTCATCATATTAAAGGGGCTTGGGCTCGAAAGCCGGCCTTACTCAACAAGCGCACCTTTATTAGTAAGGTTGCTTGTTTCCACTCATTGAAGATTCTATCTAAAAAAGAAGGTCAACGGGGGATACTCAAGTTGCTCTCACTGACACCATCTACGAGAAGGTTAGGTCGTCTTTCTTTCCGGCCGCCATACGGTTCGCCTTAAAGCCTTAAAGACGGAGAAAGGGAGGAGCAGTTATCTATGTAATTACGGTCTTTGTTGGCCGGTCGAGCACTCTCTTTTCTTTGCTTTGTCCAATTCCGTCTTACCAAACAAGACTGACTTCTGACCAACCCGCGAAGGGTTGTGAAGTTGGACCAGGTACGAAGAATGAATCTATATCTGTGTACGGTACGGAAGTTGCTGGCACCCACCATACCTTGCTTCGGGGCCGATCTCTTGTATCGAAGCAAACAAATATATATATATATTTATTGATTGAGTTTGTTCCACCACAAATAGATTTCGCCGCATGGATTGGATAGAGTCCCCTGATCTCGACATCCAAGCACGAATCCCTTTTTCGCTTCGGCGGCGGATAGCAGCATGGGCAAAGCACTCTGCTGCGGCAAGCAGCCGATTCTTATTGCATTCACCAAGATAGTCTTGCTCGCTCCTGAACTCTGCGGCGAGTTCAGCCACCACCTCCGGGCCTGAGCTCTGCTCGAGCGTAGTCAGCCAGCTTCGTGACTTTGCTTAGCTTCCAGCGTTGCAAAGGGATAACCTTTCACTATCTAGGCGCCCTAGAAGGAAAGGAGGGGTCCCACGGAGTTCTTCCCCGAAGGTCAAGCCGTAGTCCCTGTCCCTGGGAGAAGTGGAAGGAGTTGCCGGGTGCAAGCTTTGAAGTAGCGCGCTACCCGCTAGGTTCAATCAAATCAATGAATCAGATTCCCACTTACCCAGTGGGGATAAAGACTATCAAGTCGACGTTCCTCAGGACTTGCCCGGAAGGGAGAATCAATCTCTCTTTCCGATGCGATATCCGATATATGATGTGATTTGCTGACTTATCCCACAGGTTTGTTTCCGCTTTATTTACTAATTAAGGCGAGTTTCCTGGTTTCATACCTGCATTCGAGAAAAGCAGAGCCAATCGGGAAAGATGGGAACTCTATAATCATTCTTGTATCTATTTTCCAGTCCAGCTGCTGATTGGATGCTGGACTGAATGCCCTCCCTTTACAGGTGCATTACTCCTCGGATGAGGAGCCACCATCGTAGTCCAGGAGGTCAATACTAGCGAGAGTCCCACAGCTGCGCTAGTTCGTTAGGTATAACGTCTTTCGGTCAGCTTTAAAGGCCAAACTAACCCAGTCGCTTTTTTGCATGAGCCCTGTGGAGTCAAGTTACCAAGGACTTGACCGGAAGAGCGTCAATAGACCAAGAGTTGAGAAAGGCCTCGTTCCAGCAAGTGGATGGTGCTTGCTGCCTTCAGGGGGGTCTTTCCTTTTGGTAGTAGGTTGATCTTTGTTTTTCTTCCTCACCCCTTTCGTTATGGTAGGATTGGTCTACCACTCAGCTCATACAAGATAATCGAGTCGAGAACTAGACACCTTGCAGGCCTTATCTATCTCCCGCCCACCTTCAAGTTGGAGATCGACAGTTTCAATAGTCCCAACACCATTCTACCACCCGAGAATGCTCGTCAAACCTTATGTCGTCACCCAAGTGCAAAAGACCTTTTTCTAAGGCCGTTCACGGGTCAGGACGAGCTTTCTACCGATGCTACCATACCAGAATCCGGTGTAATATATTATTCCGCCCGAAAGGCTTTGATCACACACATCTCTGGGAAACGGAAAAGACACATACCCAAAAAGCGGAAAAATTAGATAATCCGCTCATCTGAGGCGGAGGATTCATATCTATCTTCAGACTTTGGAAAAAAACTGGAGTTGTTGGTTCGAGGGAAGGAAAAAACGTTGCCCTGTTGGGTCTGGGATTGGTTACGTTTGTTTAAATCTATAGTACGCTGACTGGGCCCCCTGTCCCTGTTATTGGTGCCATAGGTACTGAGATAACACACCAACTCGAGGGAGGTGCTCGACCTAACATTCTCAACCCATATGAGACAGGGTAGCCGCCTAGATTGTTACTGATGCTGAGCCTGCTAAGCCACATATGGAGGGACGCCTCGCTGGTCGGTCTACAGAGCCAAGAAAGAGCACGAAAGAATCTCGGAGGCCAAGATAGAAAAAGGAAGTTTTTGTGGGCAGACTTCGAGTACCTTCATTTAGAACAACCAATATACCAATCAGACCACACCAAGTGCCCTTGAGCACCCTGCCAACCAAATGCGCAGGGCGAGAAAGGCGCTCACCTACAACCTCGCCTGCCTCGGCTTAACCGTACTACCCTGTGGGAAAGGTTCCCACCCAATGGACTTAGACTTGGCTAATATTAATATGGGAAAGGGACGGACGCAGAGCGAGATGTCAATAAGGTCGGGAATAATAACGTGAATGGGAGTATGTATAGAGAGGCTAGTACGTACGGGTTCGGACGGAGATACAACTCTTGAGACCGGGCCTGGATCTTTGGAGTCCGTGTTGCCTCCCCGGACACAGAAAGGCTCATGGAGCTTTATATCAGCGCCGGTCTGTTCCAGGAGCAGAACGGGCGGGAAATTGACTACTGTGCAAAGATGAATTCTTTTTTTTTGAAATCCATTAAGAGCATATTAACAGTAATCCTTAATGCACTGAAAGAGAGGGAGTCCCCCACCCCAACTAGGAGCTGAGCCTATGACCGACTAGCCTTTGTGATTTGATTGCTTATTCGAAGGCAGACTTGGACTCCTTTCCTTGGACCAGGCACCAAAGCAAGCAAGAGATTGAAGCGGAGCATGGGAGAA